TATATATTGTGTCAATTTGCAACAATATATAAGTCAACAAATATGGCAATCTGTTGAACACGCTGGTCGAGCCTTGCCTGATTTCGGGGTTTAGCAGGAGTAACAAGGATCCCTGGGCGTTGGGGGGTAGGGGGGTTTAACGCGCAAAAGCCGTTAAGGGGAGGGGGGCACTGATAGGTAATCTTCAGGTAATGTCTGTAGTCTATGCACGTATGTAGATGTATGCCATTAGATCACTGCAATGGCATTAAGCCTGGCACCTGAATGTCCAACCTTGTTTTACTGTTTAGTGTTCACTCTGAGATGCCAGGTGAGATGAAGAGAAAAAAAAAAATACCAAATGCTTACAAAGACGCTTCAGCATGTGGGGTAACGCTTCGTTAGCTTGACACCATTAATCAGATGCCAGTATAGATCATTTTATGGGGATTTTAGGACGTATGGCCCTGAAATAGGAACCAGATGCCAGTAATAGTTCATTTTGTGCTACCCCCACAATTACTGCCCCTGACCCATCATTAATGATATTTTTTAAGCCATACCGGGTTGCTGGTCTCTCTAGATCTCCGTTATCAAAGGCCACTATTATGTCTTTCATTAATGACACGATTGGTTCGTGCTTATTTGTCTTTAAGGAATGTTGGGTTGTTATTTTCAGTTTAGTCAGTCCTTGGTATTCATTATTATTTACTCGCTTAATAGACCGTGTTGTTAAGCCTTAATCATAATTACTTGAATTCCCGTGAATGAAATTAATGGTAATTATACATAGTATATAATTGTGCCGTGCAGGGGCACATTGCAGAGAATAGTTTAGTTTAGAATCCTAGCTTTGGGAGTTAGGGGTAGGAGTTAAAGCCTCTTTTCTCTGGCACCAGGGGGGATTTTAACCTCCGATCTCCGGATTACAAGACCGGTGCTGTAACATCTTAGCTACTGGGGCAAGCTCATCCAAGCATTTTATTCTCGAATCACCCGGCCAGGGGCGCTAGCACTAGGAATAGAGTGAAGTAGAGAACAGAGCCGACTTGTCCAATGATGACGAAGGGGTGTTCGACTGGCATGCCTCCGATTCACGTGAGAATGAAGACGTCTGCTACAAGGGTCCAGAACAGGAATTGGGTGAATGGTCGGAATGTGAGGCCCCGCTGCTTAGAAGTGTGGAGAATGGGTACCACCATCAGTACAAGAATAGAGAAGAGAAGGGCGAGAACTCCTCCTAGCTTGTTGGGGATGGATCGAAGGATTGCGTAGGCAAAGAGGAAGTATCACTCTGGCTTAATGTGGGGAGGAGTCACAAGTGGGTTAGCGGGGGTGAAATTCTCGGGGTCGCCAAGCAGATTAGGGGAGAATAAGGCTAGGGAGGCCAGTCCTAGGAGAAGCACCACGAACCCCAGAAGGTCTTTGTAGGAGAAGTAGGGGTGGAAGGAGATTTTGTCAGGGTCCGAGTTGAGACCTACAGGGTTGTTGGATCCCGTTTCGTGGAGGAAAAGGAGGTGGAGGAGGGTGGCCCCGATAATAGCGAAAGGAAGCAGGAAGTGGAAGGCGAAGAACCGTGTGAGGGTAGCATTATCTACTGAGAACCCACCTCAGATTCATTGCACGAGGAGGTCTCCCACATAGGGAACCGCGGATAGGAGGTTAGTAATCACGGTGGCACCTCAGAAAGACATTTGTCCTCAGGGGAGGACATAGCCTACGAATGCTGTCATCATTACAAGTAGCAGGAGAATTACTCCGATGTTTCATGTCTCTTTGTACAGGTAGGAGCCGTAGTAAAGCCCACGCCCGATGTGCATGTAAACACAGATGAAGAAGAATGATGCGCCATTGGCGTGGATGTTTCGAATCAGCCACCCGTAGGTAACGTCACGGCAGATGTGTGCGACTGAGGAGAAGGCAGTAGAGACATCAGAGGTGTAGTGCATGGCCAGAAATAGGCCCGTGAGAATCTGGGTGGCTAAACAAAGGCCCAGGAGTGATCCAAAGTTTCACCACACCGAGATGTTAGAGGGGGCCGGGAGGTCAACTAAGGCGTCGTTAGCAATTTTGAAGAGGGGGTGGGTTTTCCGTAGGTTGGCCATTAAGTAGTTCCTGTAGTTGAATAACAACGATAGTTTTTCAAGCTGGCAGTCCCAGTTAGAGTCTGGGCGGGAATAATTACTTATCTCATATGTGTGCTCTTGTGTGGTGTCGTAGTTGGTCTTATTGCCGTGGCATCGAACCCCGCTCCCTATTATGCAGCGTTAGGGTTAGTATTGGCATCGGGTGTGGGGTGTGGGGTACTGGCCGGGCACGGAGGGACGTTCTTATGTCTTGTGCTGTTCTTAATCTACCTCGGGGGGATGCTGGTGGTGTTCGCGTACTCCGCCGCCTTGGCGGCGGAACCCTTTCCTGAGACCTGGGGGGACAAGTCAGTGATGAGTCTGGTTGTGGTGTACTCGTCAGGGGTGCTAGCAGGAGGGGTGTGGTCTTGGGAGACCTGGTATGGGGGATCGTGAGTGATGGGGGACGAGTTCAAAGAATTGTCGGTGGTGCGGGGGGACTCGGGCGGGGCTGCGCGTATGTACTCGGAGGGGGCGCCTATGCTAGTGTTGTGTGCATGGGTGCTGCTAGTAACCCTGCTAGTAGTGTTGGAGTTGACCCGAGGGATGAATCGGGGGGTTCTGCGGGCGGTCTAGTAGCTCGCAACCAGCAGGGCAAGTCCTGTGGTGATGGCGAAGATTGTGAGGTAGGATTTAATTAGTCCTTGCTGGGCGTCGCTGGCGTAGGTGGACACCTTTGCTTGTGCGCGGGCCACGCCTTTGGGGCCAACGGCTTCAAACCAGTTTTGGTCGACGAGCTGGTTGGCAACAGTCTGTCCTAGGGCAAGATTAGTGGTAGGGGCCAGGCGGTGCATAAGTGCGGGGAAGTACCCTAGCATATTCGAGAAGTTGTGAAGCGGAGTGTTGGGGAAGACTTTGAGTTGTTTGGTGGTGAAAGAAGCTATCTCAAGGGCCGCCAGGAGCCCGATGATAGTGACCGCAAGGGCGGCCAGCTTAAGGATCGCAGGCATGGTCATGACCGGTGTTTTAAGGGGCAAGATATTGGAGATGAGTAGAAGGCCCGCAACAATGCTGCCTCAGGCAAGGCGTTTAATAGGGTTAATGACGGAGGGGTTATTCTCGTCAATAGGGCTAAGAGGAAGGAAACGGGGAGTGCCCATCGAGACAAAAAAGACAACACGGAGGCTGTAGACTGCAGTGAACGAGGTGGCCAGGAGAGTGAGAACGAGGGCTCAGGAGCACAAGTAAGACGTGTTGAGGGCCTCAATAATTGCGTCCTTAGAGAAAAACCCAGCCAAGAAGGGGGTGCCCGTGAGGGCAAGGCTTCCAATAGTTATACAGGTGGAGGTAAAGGGAACCAGGTTGTGTATGCCACCCATTTTGCGGATGTCCTGCTCGTCGTTCAGGCTGTGAATGATTGACCCTGAGCAGAGGAATAGCATTGCCTTAAAAAAGGCGTGGGTGCAGATGTGTAGGAAGGCCAGCTGTGGCTGACCCAAGCCAATTGTTACTATCATCAAACCTAGCTGGCTTGATGTAGAGAAGGCGACAATCTTCTTAATGTCATTCTGGGTCAGAGCGCAGGTGGCAGTAAACACGGTTGTCAGGGCCCCAAGGCAGAGGGAGAGTGTGAGTGCAGTCTGATTGCCCTCCAGTAAAGGGTACATCCGAATAAGGAGGAAGATTCCAGCCACAACCATGGTGCTGGAATGGAGTAGGGCAGATACCGGAGTGGGTCCCTCCATGGCCGAGGGCAGCCATGGGTGCAGCCCGAACTGGGCTGATTTGCCGGTGGCTGCCAAAATAAGGCCTATAAGGGGGAGGGTGAGGTCGAATGCTTGAGAGGAGGAGAATATTTGTTGCATTTCTCATGAGTTGAGATTTGTTGCGAACCAGGCCATACTCATGATTAAGCCTACGTCACCGACCCGGTTGTAGATGACAGCCTGGAGGGCAGCTGTGTTGGCGTCGGCGCGCCCGTGCCACCAGCCGATGAGCAGGAACGACATAATGCCGACCCCCTCCCAGCCGATAAATAGCTGGAATATGTTGTTGGCGGTAACCAGGACAATCATAGCAACTAGGAATAGGAGGAGGTATTTGAAAAACCGGTTTATAAGTGGGTCTGCGTGTATGTACCAAGAAGCAAACTCAAGGATGGACCATGTAACGTAGAGGGCGATGGGGGTAAAGATGAGGGAGTAGTGGTCAAATTTAAAGCTAATGTTGATGTCGAAAGTGGTTGTGTTCATTCAATGCCAGTTGGTAACAATAACCTCTGCGCCTTGGTCAAGGAAAACGAAGAGTGGGAGAAGGCTCACCATAAAGGCAGTGCTAACTGCGGTCTTCACGTGGGTAAGTGCTCAGTTTCCGTGGCGAAGTGAGGGGTGGAGGGTGGTAAGGAGCGGGTAGAGAAGAAGTCCGAGGACCAGTAGGTGGGTGGAGGAGAGGATGATTATCACTGGTTGCACAGCTACTACTTGGATTTGCACCAAGAGTTTTTGGTTCCTAAGACCAATGGATGAACTGTTATCCTTTAGGAGCGAGTGAGCCAGGGGGTTTAACCCTAGAAATAAAAGTTAGCAGTCTCCAGTTGTCGTCGGACCTCTCTCGGTGGGCAGGGGGATTCTAACCCTCAACTTCAGAACCACAATCTAATATTTTTATTAAAACCATGCCCACAGTGGTGTCAGCCTCACATGAGCTCAGGTTTAGTGATTAGTAAGCTGATGGGTAGGAGGTGTATGGCCATAAGGAGGTGCTCTCGAGTGTGGTAGGGTTCTAGGCCCAGGAGGTGGGCTGGAACAGGCCCCCGCTGTGTCATCAAGAATAGGTAGAGGGAGTACCCGGCTGTAATGAGAGTGCCTGCCCCAGTGAGGATCAGCGTCCAAGGTGACCAGGCAAAGAGTGTTGTAATAATCATGAGTTCTCCCATGAGGTTGGGTAGGGGTGGGAGAGCCAGGTTAGCGAGGCTGGCCCCAAACCACCAGGCTGCTGTCAGGGGGAGGACCACCTGAAGGCCCCGGGCGAGAACCATGGTTCGACTGTGTGTCCGTTCGTAGCTAGTGTTGGCGAGGCAGAAGAGAGCGGACGAGGCGAGGCCGTGCGCAATCATCAGGATAATTGCTCCGGTGAGGCCCCACGGGGTTTGGACGAGAATGCCCCCTGCAACCAAGCCCATGTGGCTTACGGAGGAGTAGGCGATAAGGGATTTAAGGTCAGTCTGGCGCAAGCAGATCGAGCCGGTCATAATAATACCCCAGAGTGCCAGAATAATAAAGGGGTAAGCCATCTCCTTGGTGAGGGGGTCCAGCATAACTATTACGCGGATCATCCCGTAGCCGCCGAGCTTAAGGAGTACAGCTGCCAGTACCATTGAGCCTGCAATTGGTGCCTCCACGTGGGCTTTAGGGAGCCAGAGGTGTACTCCGTACAAGGGCATTTTGACTAAGAAGGCGATGAGGCAGCCCGCCCACCAGATTTTATCTCCGTAGGAGGTCAGGGTTAGTTGAGGGAGGAGGCCCAGGGCGTGTACGGAAAGGGTGCCCGTTGTCTTATGAAGCAAGAGCAGGGCAACCAGAAGGGGGAGCGAGCCCGCCAGGGTGTAGAAGAGGAAGTATGTTCCTGCATTAAGGCGTTCTGCCTGGTTGCCTCACCGGGTGATGATAACTAGGGTGGGGACGAGTGTTGCTTCAAACATGACGTAGAACATGATGATCTCGGTGGCCCCGAAGGCCATGATAAGGAAAGCCTGCAAGGAGACCAGTAACGAGATATAGGTACGCTGTCGGCTAAGGGGTTCGGGTGCAATGTGGTTTTGGCTAGCAAGAATCATTAGCGGGAGCAATCAGCAAGTGAGAATCAGTAGGGGGGTCGACAAGGGGTCAGTTGCTAGGAGTGCGTCGGGCGCGGCCCAGCCGGTCTCCGAGTTTCATTTCAGCCAGGTGAGGCTCGCGAGGGCAATAAAAAGTGCCTGGGCGGTGGCCGAGGCCCACAACCATTTGGCAGGGGCTAATCAGATGAGTGGGAATATCATGAGCGTTGGGATAAGAATTTTTAGCATTGCAGGAGGTTTAGATTTTGCAGTCGGTCTGTGCCGTGGGTGCGAGCGGTGGCTACCAGTAGCGCCAACCCTGCACTTGCCTCACAGGCTGAGAATGCTAGGAGTAGCATAGGGGCCGCGGTGTATACGGGGACCCCTAGTTGTAAGGCTCACAGTGAAAGGGCAATAAAGAGAGAAAGTATTATACCTTCTAAGCAAAGGAGGGCTGAGAGGAGGTGGGTCCGGTGGAAGGCCAGGCCCATGAGGCCAAGAAGGAAGGCTGTAGTGAAGCTGAACTGGACAGGAGTCATAAAGAGGCCATGGATTTTAACCATGATCTTCTGAGCCGAAATCAGGAGTCTTATGTTGGACTAGCCTCCACTATTCGGCCCACTCGAGGCCCCCTTGGGCTCATTCGTAGATTAGTCCTAGGGTAAGGAGTACTAGTACGGCTGCCGCCCAGAACAGGGTGTTGGAGGGCAAGGGGAGTTGGTCCCCCCAGGGAAGGGGAAGCAGAAGTGCAATCTCTAGGTCGAAGAGCAGGAAGAGAATTGCGACTAAAAAGAACCGAAGGGAAAAAGGTAGTCGAGCTGAGCCTAAAGGGTCGAAGCCGCATTCGTATGGGGAGAGTTTTTCGGCGTCGGGGTTTGCTTGGGGGAACCAGAATCCCACAATGATTAGTACAAAAGACAAGAGGGCAGTAATAATAATGGTCGCTGTAATAAGGTTAATTATCTTTCCTTGGACTCTAACCAAGACCAAATGGTTGGAAGCCACTCGTACTAACTTTGAATACTAGAAAGATTATGAGCCTCATCAGTAGATGGATACGTAGAGGAACAGTCACACTACGTCGACGAAGTGCCAGTACCAGGCGGCGGCCTCAAATCCAAAGTGATGCTCGGAGGTAAAATGATAGCGAATTTGACGAAGAAGACAGATGCCTAAGAACGTGGAGCCAATGATTACGTGGAGACCGTGGAACCCAGTGGCTACAAAAAAGGTAGAGCCGTATACGCCATCTGCGATAGTGAAAGGGGCTTCGTAGTATTCTAGTCCCTGCAGGAATGTAAAATAGAATCCGAGCAGAATTGTAAGAAAGAGGGAGTGAATCGCTTGCTTCCGGTCACTCTCCATGATGCTGTGGTGAGCCCATGTGACCGTCACCCCCGAGGCTAGAAGTACGGCTGTATTGAGAAGGGGCACCTCGAAGGGGTCAAGTGTGGAGACTCCGGAGGGGGGTCAGCAGCCCCCCAGTTCAGGGGTGGGTGCTAAGCTGGAGTGGTGGAAGGCCCAGAAGAAGCCCAAAAAGAAGAAAATCTCCGAGGTAATAAAGAGGATCATACCGTAGCGCAGGCCTTTTTGTACGGGGGGGGTGTGGTGGCCCTGGTATGTTCCTTCTCGGACGACGTCCCGTCACCATTGGTACATGGTGAGGAGCAGGAGTATGGTTCCCAGTGTTATGAGAACAGTTGAGTGGAAATGAAATCAGATCGCTAAACCGGATGTTATTAAGAGGGCGGCTACAGCCCCGGTTAGCGGCCACGGGCTAGGGTCAACTATGTGATAGGCGTGAGCTTGGTGGGTCATTAGACGTTCTCTTGAAGATACAGGCTCAGGAGTAGCACAAATACGTAAGCCTGAATTATTGCCACTGCTACTTCTAATAGGGTAAGGAGGAATAAGACAGCGGCCGTGAGAAGGCCTACGGCAGGTATCATAGGGGTTAAGACAAATGCGGCCATCGAGATAAGGTAGATTAACAAGTGGCCCGCTGTAAGGTTGGCTGTGAGTCGGACTCCTAACGCGAGAGGGCGGATAAATAAGCTAATTGTTTCGATAATAATGAGGACAGGAATTAAGGCTAGGGGGGTGCCTTCGGGGAGAAGGTGTGCCAGGGCAATGTTGGGCTGTTTTTGGGCTCCCACAATTACTGTGGCGAGTCAAAAGGGGACAGCAAATCCCATGTTCATCGAGAGTTGGGTGGTAGGGGTGAAGGTGTACGGAAGCAGGCCCAGTACGTTAAGGGTAAATAGGAAGACCATCAGGGAGGTGATGAGAAGTGCCCATTTGTGGCCCTCGGGGTTGAGAGGGGAGAAGATTTGCCGCGCGAACTGGTGGAGAAGCCAAGACTGGATTTCGAGAAATCGACTGGTCAGAAATCGGTTTAGGGCCGATCGTAGCAGAATCCAGGGCATGGCCACGGCGATGGCAATAAGGGGGATGCCTAGAAGAACGGGGCTTGTAAACTGGTCGAACAAGCTTAGTGCCATGGTCAATTTCAGGGTTGCAGCGGAGCTGGTGAGGGGTGTTGCGAGGGTGGAACATTGGCCTCTTCGGTATTAGGGTCCTTTGGGGTGTTCGGAGAAGCTAGGGTAGCTACCTTGTGAGGGATTGCCACAGTAAAGAGAATTCACGAGAAGATTAGGATGGGAAATCAAATAGCCGGGTCAAGTTGTGGCATGTCGCTAGAGGTGTTTGGCGGGCACCATTCTTCAGCTTAAAAGGCTGACGCTATGTCCGTTTTAGCTTCCTAGCGAGGCGTCTTCTAATATTAGCCAAGATCAGTTCTCGAAGTGTTCCAAAGGGACTGCCTCTACAACGATGGGCATAAAACTGTGGTTGGCACCACAGATCTCGGAGCATTGGCCGTAGAACAGCCCTGAGCGGGAGGCAATGAAGGCTGTCTGGTTAAGGCGCCCGGGCACTGCGTCTATCTTGATGCCGAGTGCTGGGACGGCTCAGGAGTGGAGCACGTCCTCTGCTGAGACTAGGATTCGAATTGGGGACTCCATTGGGATGACCATTCGGTGGTCTGTCTCAAGGAGACGAAATTGTCCTGGGTCAAGGTCTTGGGTGGGAACCATGTAGGCGTCGAAGCCTAGATTCTCGTAGTCAGTATATTCGTAGCTTCAATACCATTGGTGGCCCACCGCTTTAATGGTAAGATGGGGGTCGTTGATCTCGTCTATAAGGTAAAGAATTCGTAGTGAGGGGAGGGCGATGAGAATGAGAATGATGGCTGGGAGAATAGTCCAGACAATCTCAACTTCTTGCGAGTCCAGAACAAACTTGTTCGTGAGCTTGGTTGATACTATCGCAACAATAATGTAAAGAACTAGGGTGCTAATTAAGAAGACAATTATGAGTGCATGGTCGTGGAAGTGAAGAAGTTCCTCTATAACAGGTGAAGCCGCGTCTTGGAACCCTAATTGAGTGGGATATGCCATTCTAGCCTGGGGCCGGAGGTACGCAGGAGTCTAACCTACAATTACGCCTTGACAAGGCGGTGTAATCTTTTTACTAGTACCTCATAAAGAAAGTGGCAGAGTGGCCATGCGATTGGCTTGAAACCAGTGTACGGGGGTTCGATTCCTTCCTTTCTCGTTATTACTCTTGAACTAGTACGAAAGCGGGCTCCTCGAATGTGTGATACGGAGGAGGACATCCGTGGAGTCATTCTACGTTTGTAGATGCCATTTCCACAGAGAGTACCTCTCGCTTGGCAGTGAATGCTTCTCAAAGGATAAACAGGAACATGATTACCGCCACCAGTGAGACTAGCGACCCAATAGAGGATACGGTATTTCAAAGGGCGTAGGCATCAGGATAATCCGAGTATCGTCGTGGCATCCCTGCAAGGCCTAGGAAGTGCTGAGGGAAGAAGGTGAGGTTTACGCCTGCGAACATAACTCCAAAGTGGACTTTTGTTCAAGTATCGTGCAGAGTGTAGCCTGTGAAGAGTGGGAACCAGTGGACGAAGGCCGCTATAATAGCGAAAACGGCTCCTATTGACAGTACATAGTGGAAGTGGGCAACAACGTAGTATGTGTCGTGAAGAACAATATCTAGGGATGAATTGGCCAGGACAATGCCGGTGAGGCCTCCGACAGTAAACAGGAAGATAAACCCAAGAGCCCACAGCATAGGGGTTTCTCACTTGATGGAGCCGCCGTGGAGGGTGGCTAGTCAGCTAAAAACTTTAACTCCGGTGGGGATTGCAATAATCATTGTCGCGGAGGTGAAGTAGGCCCGGGTGTCGACGTCCATTCCAACTGTAAACATGTGGTGGGCTCAGACAATGAAGCCTAGAAGGCCAATTGCCATCATAGCCCAGACCATGCCCATGTAGCCGAACGGCTCTTTTTTACCTGAGTAGTAAGCAACGATGTGGGAGATCATCCCAAAGCCGGGTAGAATTAGAATATAAACTTCGGGGTGCCCGAAGAATCAAAACAAGTGTTGGTAGAGGATGGGATCTCCTCCCCCCGCTGGGTCGAAGAAGGTAGTGTTCAGATTTCGATCCGTAAGAAGTATGGTAATGCCGGCAGCTAGTACTGGAAGGGACAGAAGAAGTAGCACGGCCGTAATTAGAACCGCCCATACGAATAGCGGAGTTTGGTATTGGGAAATAGCCGGAGGTTTCATGTTGATGATAGTTGTGATGAAGTTAATAGCCCCTAGAATAGAGGATACACCCGCGAGGTGGAGGGAGAAAATAGTTAGGTCTACCGAGGCCCCTGCGTGAGCGAGGTTGCCGGCTAGGGGTGGGTAGACAGTTCACCCGGTCCCTGCCCCGGCTTCGACCCCCGAGGAGGCTAAAAGAAGAAGGAAAGAGGGGGGAAGTAGTCAGAAACTCATGTTATTCATTCGAGGGAAGGCCATGTCTGGGGCCCCAATCATGAGGGGAATTAGTCAATTCCCGAAACCCCCAATTAGAATGGGTATCACTATAAAGAAGATCATAACGAAGGCGTGTGCCGTGACAATGACGTTATAGATTTGGTCATCGCCTAATAGGGAGCCTGGTTGGCTTAGCTCGGCCCGGATTAAGAGGCTTAGAGCTGTGCCGACTATCCCGGCTCAGGCACCAAATACTAAATAAAGGGTGCCAATGTCTTTGTGATTGGTGGAGAAGAATCATCGTGTGATTGTCACAGGTAGAGTGGCTGAGTGCGCAAGCGGTGGGTTGTAGCCCCGAAGACAGAGGTTTGAGTCCTCTCTGTACCAAGTCCCGTGGTGGAGTACACATCAGATTGCAAACCTGAAGACGTAGGCTGACAGCCTACCGGGACTTCCCCCGCCTCCCCCCTACGGCCTCAGGCCGCGGCGGGGGAAGTAAAGAAATGCTCGCTGGCTTGGGCGCTTAGCTGTTAACTAAGAGTTTGAGGGATCGAGGCCCTCTTCTTTAGGCAAGGCCTTAGCTTAATTAAAGTGTTTGATTTGCATTCAGAAGATGTGGGATAGAGTCCCGCAGGCCTTATGCCAAGCGCTAGGAGATTTTCACTCCTACTTGGAGCTTTGAAGGCTCCCGGGCTGCGTATTATCCTAAGCGCTTATGTCATAAGTGCAAGGAGTGTTGGAGTGAGGGGTAGCATGCCTAGGGTGAAGATGGTGAAAGTGGTTAGGGGAAGTATGCTGGGTTGGGCAGGGAGCCGCCATGAGGTAGTTCCATTAGTGGTACCTGGGGAGATCGTGAGAGCTAGTGCGTAGGACAGGCGGAGGTAGAAGTAGAGACTGAGAAGTGCGCTGAGGGCGGCAAGGGTGGCCAGAAAAGGAAGGTCCTGTTTTGCAAGCTCCTGTAAAATTAGTCACTTGGGCATGAAGCCGGTGAGGGGTGGGAGCCCGCCCAGTGAGAGGAGGGTTAAGACAGTCAGGGCCGCTAGTGCGGGAAACTTCGTTCAGGCCAAGGCCAGGACATTGACGCTTGTAGAGGAGGATGCCTTGAAGGTGAGGAAAGTTGCTGAGGTTATGGTGATGTAGGCAAGTAGGGTAAGAAGGGTGAGGTGGGGGGCGTACTGAAGAATAACCACTATTCAGCCGAGGTGGGCGATAGAGGAGTAAGCTAGGATCTTGCGGAGCTGGGTCTGGTTGAGTCCCCCTCACCCGCCAATCAGCGTGGATGTTAGCCCAAGGGCTGTGAGTAGTAGGGGGTGGACAGTGGGTGCGATCTGCAGAAGGAGGGCGAAGGGGGCAAGTTTTTGCCAGGTGGAGAGAATGAGGCCCGTGGTAAGGGTGAGGCCCTGGAGGACTTCAGGGAGTCAGAAGTGCATGGGAGCCAGGCCCACCTTCATAGCAAGAGCAACGGTCACCAGAGCGGTTGCTGCGGGGTGGGAGAGGTGAGTGATATTTCATTCACCTGTGACCCAGGCATTGGCGGTGCTGGCGAACAGGATTATGGCCGCCCCTGTAGCCTGGGTCAAAAAGTACTTAGTGGTGGCTTCCACGGCCCGGGGGTGGTGTTGTTGGGTTATGAGTGGAAGGATGGCCAGGGTATTCAACTCCAACCCCATTCAAGCTAGAAGCCAATGGGAACTGGCAAAGGTGATAGTGGTGCCGAGGGCGAGACTAGAGAGAAGTACTACGAGCACGTAAGGGTTCACTAGTATAGATAGGGCTCTAACCTACATTCCCGGGGTATGGGCCCGAAAGCTTTACTTAGCTGACTATACTAGAAAGTGGTGTAATGGAAGCACCGGGAGTTTTGGTCCCCCGAGCATGGGTTCGAGCCCCTTCTTTCTAAGGAACTGGGGGGATTTTAACCCTCGTCGGATACTCTATCAAAGTATTCCCTAGTCTCTCGGGCACAGTTCCTGAGTGAGTTTAGCCCTGGGGTGGCAGTGCCGCGAGTGCAAGGGGGAAAGCCAGGTGCCAGAGGGTCAAGGCTAGGGTAAGGGGGAGGAAGCCCTTTCAAATGAGGTGCATGAGCTGGTCATACCGAAAGCGGGGGTAAGAGGCTCGGACTCAGAGGAACAAGATCGACAGCAGGGCGGCCTTGCCCATAAGATTAATGGAAGTGAGCTCCGGGAAGGCAGGAAGGTGAGAGGCCCCAAGAAAAAGCACAGCGGAGAGGGTGTTCATGAGAAGGATGTTGGAGTACTCGGCCAAGAAAAATAAGGCGAAGGGTCCTCCAGCATACTCAACATTGAAGCCCGAAACAAGTTCGGATTCACCTTCGGTGAGATCAAAGGGGGCCCGGTTGGTCTCGGCCAGGGTAGAAATATATCACATGGCGGCCAGTGGCCAGGCCGGAAGAAGAAGCCAGGTGGCCTCCTGAGTGACGTTGAGGGTTTGAAGGGTAAAGCCCCCGCTAAGGATAATGATGGAGAGAAGAATAAGTCCTAGGCTGACCTCGTACGAGATGGTCTGGGCTACAGCACGGAGGGCTCCGATGAGGGCATACTTCGAGTTGGAGGCCCAGCCGGATCCTAGAATGGAGTACACTGCTAGGCTTGACAAGGCTAGTATGAAAAGAATGCCTAGGTTGAGGTCAACAATAGGGTGTGGGAGGGGCATGGGGGCCCACAGGGTGAGGGCAAGTGCCAGGGCAAGGACGGGGGCTAGCAAAAATAGGAAGGGCGACGCGACCGAGGGTCGGACAGGCTCCTTAATAAAGAGCTTGACACCATCGGCGATGGGTTGAAGTAGGCCAAAAGGTCCCACGATGTTAGGGCCCTTTCGAAGCTGCATATAGCCGAGCACTTTCCGTTCCACGAGGGTGAGGAATGCTACGGCAAGAAGAACTGGTACGATGTAGGTAAGGGGGGACACCAAATGAGTAGTCAGGACCGTAAGCATGGCTGGGGAGAGGATTTGAACCTCTGGTCGAAAGATCTTAGATCTTTTGCATTTACCGGGCTCTGCCACTCCAGCATGCCCTATATCTAGGGCAGAGTTTTGCTCCCCCTTGTCCGGTTTAGTTGGCTTCATCAGGTAGGGGCGGGGCGTGCCTCTGGCATTGGCCCCCTCTTCCCGGTCCTTTCGTACTAGGAAAGGTAGCGTAGCAGATAGAAACTGACCTGGATTTCTCCGGTCTGAACTCAGATCACGTAGGACTTTAATCGTTGAACAAACGAACCCTTAATAGCGGCTGCGCCATTAGGATGTCCTGATCCAACATCGAGGTCGTAAACCCCCTCGGCGATAGGGACTCTGGGAGGGGATTGCGCTGTTATCCCTAGGGTAACTTGGTCCGTTGTTCGGCGCGCACGCCGGATCATGTTTGGTCAGATGTGTCTGTGGCTTAGAGGTGTCTCTCTGGGCTCTAGGGTTGCCCCACTCCACATGGGGGCTCGGTTCTCCCCCGCGGTCGTCCCAACCGAAAACAGGCAGGCCAGTGCTTGCCATACCGTTCTTATCCTTGGGGAGTTGTTTAACGTGGTTGGCCTTATGTTTTAAGCTCCAAAGGGTCTTCTCGTCTTGCGGGGTAATGTCCGCTTCTGCACGGACAGATCAATTTCACTGACTGGGGGAGGGAGACAGTCAAGCCCTCGTGGCGCCCTTCATACAGGTCTCCATTTAAGCGACAAGTGATTGCGCTACCTTAGCACGGTCAAAATACCGCGGCCATTGAACATAGTCATTGGGCAGGCGGGACCTCCTATACATCGATTTTTGCAGGAGGCGATGTTTTTGGTAAACAGGCGAGGCTTGTGTTTGCCGAGTTCCTTTCCCCCCTCTTAGTCTTTCCCAGGGGCACCCCTGTGTAGGGTCAACGATTCAGGTGGCGGGTTTTTCCTGTTTTTGTTGGGAACCACAGTGCTCTCTAGAGTTGAGTTCGTTATTTGCCGGTGCTTGGTTCGTCCCGGCCTACACGTGTGCAGGGAGAGGATCTTCTCCTCTTGTTACTCATTCTAGCATGGTCGTTCCCATGGGGGCATGGGGCGGCCCAGTAAAACTAGGGGGGTGGGGGGTGGTATCGGCATAATAGGATTGAGTTCAGTCCGAGCTTTAACGCTTTCTCAACAGATGGCTGCTTTCAGGCCCACTGGAACGTTTTGCCTTGAAAAAGTGTGACCCTTAGCCTCCTATAAAGGTTGTGTCCTGCTTCAGAAGAGCTGTACCTCCTCTGACTAACTCCCCCATCTTTCTTGAGGCCTGTGGCAGGTGCATGTGAGTGACCTTAAGGTGGCCTAAGGTGGTTGGGGGGCTGAACTCTTATCCATTTCCTGGGCAACCAGCTATCACCAAGCTCGGTAAGTCTGTCACTTCTACTCGGAGCTCTTCCCACTCTTTTGCCACAGAGACGGGTTGGCCCTTCTGCAGGCTGTCTCGGAGTAGCTCGCTTGGTTTCGGGGTCCTGAACTATAGTGCCCTTCGCTCAAGGGTGCTTGCTAAATCATGATGCAAAAGGTACGAGGACTAGTCTCTGCTTTCCTAGGCTTAAATGGGTTGTTTCATTTCTCTTTCAGCTTTCCCTTGCGGTACTTTTTCTATGGCTTTTTGGTGACCTTTTCTGTCGCCCATACTCAGGTGGTAAAATGATTTGTTTTGTTTCATTTTAAGTTGTGGGGGGATATCTATATTCTAAAGTTAGTCCCGTTAGTTTAAGCTAGCTATTCGGCTCAGGGCGGCCCAACTTGCATGGGCGTCTTCTCGGTGTAAGGGAGGTGCTTAACTATCTCGGCCACGCACTGATTAGTCCAAGTGCACCTTCCGGTACACTTACCTTGTTACGACTTGCCTCTCCTATACAAAAGCGGACCCGGGATGGGGTTAGAGTCCAATGGACAGGTCCTGGAGGGGAGGGTGACGGGCGGTGTGTGCACACCTCAGAGCCAAATTCAAAAGAACACTCTATTTTCTTTTTACTGCTAAATCCACCTTCGAGTGTCCGATTTCAGGGCACTGTCTGTATATTCTGGGGTAGAAAATGTAGCCCATCTCTTCCCACCCCGTACGCTACACCTCGACCTGACGTTCTGGGCTGTGCCCATTTTGCTTACTATAGGGCCCTCACGGGGTAAGCTGGCGACGGTGGTATATAGACGGGGCGAACAAAGGGTGGTGAGGTTTAACGGGGGTTATCGGTTCTAGAACAGGCTCCTCTAGGTGGGTCTGAGGCGCCGCCAAGTCCTTTGGGTTTCAAGCTATTGCTCGTAGTCCCCAGGCGGATGCGAGGGTAGGCTAGCATCTAAGTTTACGGCTGAGCATAGTGGGGTATCTAATCCCAGTTTGTTCCTCGGCTGTCGTGAGGTCGGGTGGTTTGTGGTAAAGCTACTTTCGTGGGTGGGTCTAATGTCTCCGAAATGCGTATAACGGCTTAGGGGACCTTTGGCTTTAGTTCGGGGGTGCGCCCTAATCACTCTTTACGCCGCGACTGTCAACTAGAGCCTCTCGTATAACCGCGGTGGCTGGCACGAGTTTTACCGGCCCTATGGAACTAACCCTAGCTAAGTCAAGTTTTCACTTATAGCTCAATGTTAATCACTGCTGAATTCCCTTGGGGGGGTGGCGTAGCAAGGCGTCATGGGCTGCGGTGCGTGCCTGATACCAGCCCCTCGTTCTCGGATGGAGCACCGAGGGCATCCTCACAGGGGTGCGGATACTTGCATGTATAATCCGGGTTAAAGCTGACAGTAAAGCCAGGACCAAGCCTTTGTGCCCGTGGGACTTTCTAGGGTCCTTCTTAACATCTTCAGTGTTATGCTTTAATTAAGCTACACTAGC